CCTTGGATTGAAAAACCAAAGAAGGTGTAAAGTCAAATAGCCTTCTTCACAATATCTATACTATGATTTAGGAGTGCAGTACAAGAAATTCCTGGCTTTTAGTCGAAAAAGAATATAAACAAGCAAAAGACTTTTCATAATTTTTTTGCTCATACATAACATAATTAGAATTGCCAACAAAAATTTTGTTATTTTTACAAACTTGATGTTGATAAATTCCCAGATCTAGAACTTCATTTCGGACAATTGAACCTTCTCAAACTGTTTCTTTTTAAGAACTAAAAAGATTTGTGCCAAAACAACAGATGCCAAAAAGAACAAAAGGCCTTGGACACGTAATGGATCTTGAAGGACTATTTCTGCATCTCCCTGACCAAATCCACCCACATTAGGATTACTTGTTAATGGTTGATCAAGTTTGATAGATTCGCCCTCTGAAACACGAAGTTCTGGTCCTGGAGGGATAATATCAACCACTTGACGTCCATCCAATGCATCCGTTATGGTTATTTCGTACCCCCCCTTTTCCTTTCGTATGATTTTGCTTACTATACCAGCTGCTGTAGCATTATAAACCGTATTGTTACTTTTTGTCCCGTCGGGATAAATCTGACCCCTTCCCCTGTTCCCACCTATGTATATTGGATATTTTAAGAAGTGAACATCTTTATTAGTCGCGGGATCCGGGGAAAGAATAGGAAAGGTTATTTCACTATATTTCTGACCAGGAACAGGCCCTATCACAAGAATATTTTTTTGAGCGGGGCGGTAATTCTGAAAAGATAGATTGCCTATCTTTTCTTTCATCTCGGGTGAAATACGATGGGAGGGGGCTAATTCAAACCCCTCTGGTAAAATAAGAACGGCCCCGACATTCAACCCCCCCTTTTTACCATTAGCAAGAACTTGTTTCAGTTGCATATCATAAGGAATTCTAACAACTGCTTCAAATACAGTATCAGGAAGTACCGCCTGTGGAACCTCAATATCCACAGGTTTATTAGCTAAATGGCAATTGGCACATACAATACGACCAGTTGCTTCTCGCGGATTTTCAAAACCCTGTTGCGCAAAAATGGGATATGCATTTGAAATGGATGCCCGAGTTATTATATATATCATGAGTGATGCGGAAATGAATCGAGTAATCTCTTCCTTTATCAAAGAAAAGGTATTTCTAATTTGCATGGTTCAATCGCTGATCCCGAAAATTTCTACAATAAAATTGGGTAGGTCGTTAGTATAGATCCCTATCCACGATTCTGCTATTTACTGAAATAATTTTCTGGAATATAGGAGGAATCCTCTGGATGGGTAGAAACAGTAAGGTAAGTACGACCTCGGTACAAAGTCAGAAACATTATAATTGGATCAGAGAATCGTTTTTCAGTCATTCATTGAATGATAAATCACTACAAGTGACGGAGATACACGATTTAAATAACGGAAAATCCAATATTTAAAAATTGTATCTAGAATTACTGGAAAAGTGGAAACAAGACCAGATATAATTTGATCATTATGAGCAAATCCAAAATCGGTGTAGACATAGCCAATCATTAGTTCCCAACCGTGGGGCGAATGGAATCCGATACATAAATCAGTTACTAAAAGAATAGAAAGGGCTTTTATTGTGTCGCTTAAATTATATAGGAATTCTTGAACCCAAGAATTAAGAATAACAAGTTCTTCATTCCCCAAAATAGAATAAGCGCTTAGAATAACGAAACATATTATATTGGTCGAGAAGTGCAAAATTGTATGGATATGATCCTCATCGTGTATCTTGATCAATTGGATTGTTTCTTTGTGGAGCCCCATACGAAATTTTGGTAGATGTCTTTCCGGGAATTTCTTTATCATTTCGTCCAAGAGGAATAGCTCCTCTAATTCTATGAATTTTTCTAGAATACTCTTTTCTTGAATATCATTCAAAAAAGTTTCGGATTGCCTAGTATTCCGCCAATTAGTAACCCAAGATTCTAGACTTTTATTAAATGAGAGAGAGATCCACCAGGGCAAAAAGAATACAAATACTATAGATGAAAGATATCGAAGGGGAATGGATATGTTCTTTTTTGTCATTTTTTCATCTGTGAATTGGTAATGAACCCACCTCATTCGTTGACTCTATGCGATCTAATATTTATATCAAGCATGAGTTCCATTATAAGGTATCGCGCCTAGTAATTTATTAATTATTAATTGAGTCTCCGTTTTTTAGTTGTGATTCAGAGGTTAGTCCTTGAATCGAATGTAGAAAAAATACAGAAATAGAAGAAGAACTCACTTTGAATTCGAATTCAAATGAAGAAATAATAAAAAAATAGATTATTTCCAGATATCTCAATTGATCAAATATTCGACGTAATTACTCTCCTTTGATAAATGCCCGAAAGATTCAAATAATGAATATTTTTCGGATTTCGAAATGAAAGAACTTCCTGCCTATTTGTCTATTAAAATTGTCTATTAAAAATGAAAATATCAAATATTTCGAAAAAAAGAATTTACAGACAAAAAAAGTTTCGTTTTATGTTATGGCTGCTCCGTACACGTTTGCCTTACTTTGGCCCCAGGGGGCGTTCTGAAGAAACTTTCATTAAATAAGTTATGCTATAGAAAAAGGAGGATTCTTGGGGTTTTTCCTCCTGCTGAGAAAGCAGTTATTCTTCAGTTCATTTTTCAAAATACTTCAATTGGTACACGCAAGAAATAAGCAAATTCCGCAGCCTTTTGCTCAATTTCTCGTGGAGTCAAATTCTCATCAGTACGAGTCAAAGGAATGACTCCCAGGCCTCTGATTTCCATATAAAGGACACGACGGGCATAAATACCCTCTTTAACTTCTATTCTGATGGACTGAATATCTTTCATAAAGAATCGTAGAAAGATGCGGCGGTTTTTTCCAGGAAATCCCCAACGAAAAATATACACTATTCCTTCTTTTCGATCAAATCGATCATAACCGCTACCTACATTCCATGTAATTGTGCACCACAAATAGGAACTAATAAAGAGACCCGCGATTCCATAGAAAGACATTACGATCCCTTGTGGAAAAAAATTGATTTGTTGATACGGAAATAAAGATATCAAATTCTTATCAAGATAACTAGAAACTCCAACCAATAAGAATCCTAATGAACCTAAAAAAAGGATAAAGGCCCAGCAGAAATTACTTGTTTTGCGAGATCCTGCTATAAATTCTATCCATATATATTCTGATCGCCGACTCATACATACTAGATCCAGTTGCATTTTATTGAATTGAGGGAATAACAAAAATCCATTTCACTTTACTTTTTTGTTTTTGTTTCCGAAGTAACTCTCATCAACTAGTACTATTCTGATGTAAACTTTTAACAGTAATTCATCAAATTGGTTAGATATAATAAAAGAAAAACATCCCCTTCATATGATCCCCTATAAATAGCTACATACAGATGGATAGATTTATTTTAATTTCAGACATGAGCTCGGTCCCCGACCCCCGATCTATTTTTTTTAATTGCTAGAATTTTTTTGCCCATATATCATGTTTACGCATGTATAAGAGCTTTTTTCATTTATGTTCGGAGAAAGCCATCTGTTATTGTTATACAATATTCTACTAAATGGAGATGTGTTGTGTTTGCTAAGTCTTGAAAAAAACTAGAGGAGATTTGACTACACTAGATGAGATTTTACCACATCAGATTTAAAAAATCTTTTTTTTTTGAACATGAAGAGATAAAGAAGCCATTGCAATTGCCGGAAATACTAGGCCCACTAAAGGCACAAAAAAGGAAGGTAAGTTGTTGAGAATTGTCATAGAATGGGTACCTCGATTTAATATTTGTACCTGTTATTGTTATAAAGATATCTTATAATAATTATTATTCATATTATAATTCGTATAATTCATATTATAATTCGTATATAAGTATACTAAATATATCGAAATGAATATATATATAAAATAAGTACAAGCAATGTAGAACTAATTAAACGGACTTATTCATCTTTCTACATGAAATAGATGTATGTATGATAATCCACTTTCTTTTTTATTCTTACTTCTTTTATTTTTTTTCTTCTTATATTGTTCTTATCTTCTTCTTCTAAATTTCTTTCTTCTAAATTTCTTTTTTAATAAAATTAATAAAAAAAGAGTCTCTTAAAAATTCCCGAAAGATTCGTTAGAATCCGATCCAAGAGTAGGGATTCTTAGATTCTTAGAAAAGCTGGGACTTTTTGGAAGATATAAAAAGATGCAAAATTCGATATTTTCTATATTGGAATTATATACATATGCAAGAGGGGAGCATGAAATTCGTTTTATTTGCCTTGCTTCCTAATTTCTAAGGAAGAATTCGCCTTTTATACTGTTTTGTTGATAGGGGTTTACTGATTACTAATCAATAATCTCGGTAAAAAAAACAATTATCCGCATGCTTCTTTCTACAATTAAATCTTATCTATATCTACAATTAAATTTTATCTACAATTAAATTTTATGTCACCAAAGAAAAATTCACTTTTCGGATTTTGTTTTATTTTGATTCTGATAAACTAACTAACTAGTTGTTCGCCACAAAAAAAGTTTAACTCAAGACTCTACTTGATTGAATTGATTGATTGATTGAATTTTGATTCAAAGGAAAAAAGTCATGGAGCTGAAATAGCTCACTCAGAACACCTTTTAAAGGGTTGCGTGGTACGATTGGATCGAATAAGCCCTTATGGAATAAATATTCAGCCGCTTGTGAACCTTCAGGTACTGTCTTATTCAATGTTTGTTCAATTACTCTTTTACCCGCAAATGCAATATAAGCATTAGGTTCAGCAATAATGATATCCCCCAACATACCAAAACTAGCTGTTACTCCACCAGTAGTAGGAGATGTCAGAATTGGTACATAGAATAACTTTTTATTTGATTGATAATCATATAAAGCGGAAGAAATTTTAGCCATTTGCATCAAGCTCAAACTTCCTTCTTGCATGCGTGCTCCTCC